TTGTTTCTCCTTAATTTTATTTTAATTTTGAATCTACTCCTTCGAAGAAAAGAAAATAAGTCTCTTGAAATTTTTAACCTCCGATTGTATCCGAACGAGAGGAATGTTGAAAAGTCACTACGAACCCGAAACATACCATTGGAAAGTGATTCAGTAATTAAACCTTCATGAATCCATTTTTGTTCTTTCATTCCAGGTAACCCCTTTTATTATCAACTCATGGAGTAGGAGTGATATTAGACAACCCTTCCTCTTTTTTCAAAAAAAAAATAGGAAGTTTTCCTACGGATGCAATTCGTAGATCATAAAGATCACCATATATATAACAAAATTTCTCCCCCGATTCCTTCTAGTCGAGCCTCTCGGTCTGTCATTATACCTCGAGAAGTCGAAAGAATTACAATACCCATTCCTCCTAAAATCCTAGGAATTCGTTGATGGTTGGAATAGATTCGTAGGCCGGGTCGGCTGATACGTTTTAAAACAGTTCTATATGGCCCTTTTCTATTCCTTCTATGTCGCAGAGTTGAAACCAAGAAATATTTCTTGCTTACTCGATGTTTTCTCACATTTTCGATAAAGCCTTCGCGTAGAAGTATTTTAACAATGTTTTCAGTGATATTTGTAGATGCTATTCGAACCGTTCCTTTTTTATCCATGTCAGCATTTCGTATAGAAGTTATTATTTCGGCAATAGTGTCCCTACCCATGATGAACTATAATTATTGGTGCCTCCGGGTTTTTATATAATCAGCATGCTCTACTCTTTTTTTTTCATGAATTATTAAAGGTATATGCGTGAGAAACAATCTACTAATGCATTCTACTAATTAATGGAATCTAATTCAGTTCAGATATCTTACTATGAACCTCCCTTTTTTTATGTTTTATTATGTTTTCATCTATTAGTATTTATTTAGAATCTATTTATAATACCTCAGGAGCTAATGAGACTATTTTAGTAAAATTCAACTGTCTCAATTCCCGAGCGATCGCACCAAAAACTCGAGTTCCTTTGGGATTTCCTTCTTGATCAATGACAACTGCTGCATTGTCATCATATTGTATTATCATACCATTGTCACGTTTGAGTTCTTTACATGTACGTACAATTACAGCTCTGATCACTTCTGATCTTTGTAGAGGCATATTGGGAACTGCTTCTTTGATTACAGCAACAATAACGTCACCAATATGAGCATATCGGCGATTACTAGCTCCTATGATTCGAATACACATTAATTCTCTAGCCCCGCTGTTGTCCGCTACATTTAAATAGGTCTGAGGTTGAATCATATCATTCTTATTATTTTTCTCTTTTTTCTTTCAATGCTAACTAACTAAAGGGCGAAGAAAAAAAGAAGAAAGATTGTTTGTCCAGAAATAAAAAAACTGCGGTTTTTTCATCACAAGGCCCCTTTCCTTTCGTTCCATATCCCTATCCCGCAATAACGAATTGAGTTCGTATAGGCATTTTGGACGCAGCTATAGAAATAGCTTCTCTGGCTACAATTTCTGATACTCCACCCATTTCATAAAGTATTCGACCCGGTTTAACGACGGATACCCAATATTCGGGAGATCCTTTCCCCGAACCCATACGTGTTTCGGTAGGCCTTACTGTAACAGGTTTGTCTGGAAATATACGTACCCATATTTTTCCACCACGACGCGCATATCGTGCCATGGCTCGTCGCCCCGCTTCTATTTGTCTAGATGTGATCCAAGCGGGTTCAAGTGCCTGAAGGGCGTATCCGCCGAAACAAATTCGATTGCCTCGATAAGATATTCCCTTCATTCTTCCTCTATGTTGTTTACGAAATCTGGTTCTTTTGGGGTTATAGTTGATGGTTGTTTCTCAATGCCATCTCTACTGCAGAACTGGACATGAGAGTTTCTTCTCATCCAGCTCCTCGCGAATGAAACGATTAAATAATATTGTATATATTTTGAATTGAATGAATAATGAATCATGGAATTTTTTGAGATATAATCTGTCACGTACACGTAGGAATAAAATAAAATGATAAATTCCATTTTATAATTAATGAATCTTCATTTATTTTTACCTTTATTTTATTTATTTTTATTGAATTGCCCAAAACTTAGCAATCCAGTAAGGCTTTCGCGGGCGAATATTTGCTCTTTCAACATCCCTTTCATTCGTAGGGGCGTTCCATGACCTATCAGAATAAATGAATTGGTTCTTGGCTCGTTCCGCCATCCCACCCAATGAATCATTAGGATTCGTTTTCAAGGGAATCTTCCTCAGTCACAGGTTCTGTCGTTCCCATCGCTTCTCGATTAATGACTAGGCCCGAACTCTGCAATGGAGCTCCTAATAAAATTTGTTCCTGAATCAATCTTCTCAGTCTTTATTGACTCGGCGCTCTTTATTCTTTTTTATTTTTCGTATAAATTGTATTCATATTCATCGAATCTAATTATTAATTATGGACGAATACATTAATGCTTTATTACATTGCCTTTTATAAGATAGTTCATAGACCATACATATTGGAATCATATATCATTGCTATTCTTTTTCTTTCTTTCTCTCACCCCTCCATTTATCCATATCCCTTTGTTTTTGCTTCACAACCTTATAGATTGATTTTTCTTTTATGTAAAAAAAAATGCTTCAGTTGCTACAACAATATGATCAATACATCATATAGCGACTGGTTCCTTGGATCCAGATAATACGAAGCAATGAGCTGGTTATTAGTTATATAGTTATTAGTTCATACTAGGGGATGGCCCTTTGTTTTTTAATCCTAACCTAACTCTAAATAAAAAACCAACGAGTCACACACTAAGCATAGCAATTATATGGAGATGGAGTCAATCGAATTGTTATTCAACCCTATAGAATTAAGAATTCGAAAAAATTCTCATTTTTTTGATTGAACGGAAAAAAATGAACGAGTTTGTGATTTTTTATTCAATTGCCGGATGGATGGAACAGAAAGACAACGAAAGGCCCATTATTCCTCGTCTGCAAATATCCAAATTTTGATTCCTAATGCCCCATAGATAGTTCGAACTGTATAGGAACAATAATCAATTTTGGCTCGAATGGTTTGTAGGGGAACCCTACCTTCTCTGATCCATTCGACACGTGCTATTTCCTTTCCGTCGATACGCCCTGCAATTTGTACTTGAATTCCCTTTGTATCTGCTTTTTCAGTTAATTCAATAGCTTTTTTCATTGCCTTTCGAAACGAAACTCTATTCTTTAATTGTTCGGCTATAAATTCTGCAAGAATATTAGGTTGTCCATACGGTTTTTCAACTCTTGTGATAGCAATGTTAAGTTTTTGGTTCACAGAATTCAATTCTTTTTGTGCATTGCTCTGTAATTCTTCAATTCCTCGCGGGCTGCCCTCTATGAACAATTTTGGGAATCCCATATATATTATGACCTGGATCAGATCGATTCTTTTTTTAATCTTTATGCGTGCAATTCCCTCGGCACCCGAGGATATTTTCCTATTTTTTTGTACATAATTCTTGATACAATCCTGTATTTTTTGATCTTCCTGGAGACCCTCGGAATAACTTTTTGGTTGTGCAAACCAAACAGAATGATGACTTTGGGTTGTACCAAGTCGGAAACCGAGTGGATTTATTTTTTGTCCCATAGCACCTCGCTATCTCTATAAGGCCATATCATTTCTCTATTAGCCCACGTCATTCTGTTACGATATAGCATATGATCCATCATATATAGATACCTCTCTCTGACATCTTTATACTTATCTTTATATACCCATCCATATTTTCTTAACCATATGAAATAGTTTTTCTCTTTAGATGTATCTTTCAATACAATAGTTATATGACAGGTGGGTCTTTTTATCGGATAACTACGTCCTCGGGCTCGGGGTTTTAACTTTTTCATGCTAGTACCTTCATTAACTTCGGCTTGACTAATGATTAAAGCCGTTTCGTTGAATCCCATATTGTGACTAGCATTTGCTGCTGCAGAATAAACTAATTTTAAAATGGGATAACACGCTCGATAAGGCATGAGTTCTAGTATCATAAGTGTTTCCTCGTAGGGACGCCCACGAATCTGATCAATTACTCTTCGCGCTTTATGAGCAGACATACGTATATGTTGACCTAAAGCGTATACTTCTACATCTGGGTCACTCTTTATCATAAGGTTCACCTCCCACCAATAAACGATGAGCACCCATATCCACTTTATTAATTAATATATTAACGACGAGATTTATTATCGTTTCTCGCATGCCCCCGGAAATTCAGAGTAGGTGCAAATTCTCCCAATTTGTGACCTACCATACGATCTGTTATATAAATAGGCAAATGTTCCTTTCCATTATGAATAGCAATTGTATGGCCGATCATTGTGGGTATAATGGTAGATGCCCGGGACCAAGTTACGATTGTATCTTTTTCTGCCCTCGTGTTGAGCTTCGCAATTTTTATCAATAAATGATTAGCTACAAAAGGATTTTTTTTTAGTGAACGTGTCACAGCTAATTACTCCTTTTTTTTTGTAAAGATGAGGAAACATATTCTATTTTCAATATTCTCCTATTTACTACGGCGACGAAGAATCAAACTATCACTATATTTATTCCTTTTTCTACTTCTTCTTCCAAGCGCAGGATAACCCCAAGGGGTTGCGGGTTTTTTTCTACCAATTGGG